CGAATTCTAAAGAAAAATCATTATTAATGGTCCAAGACCAGACATATTGATAGATAGAACTTCTATTTATTTGCTGAATAGATAGATAGACTGAAAGGATCATAACTATGCTTAACAATAAAATACTAGGAAAAGCCCACACACGACGAAAATTTTTTGTTGCCGTTGGAAAAAGTAGAAGTCCTATTCCTATTAACACGGGAACTGGTAGTGGAATGAAAGGTATAATCCATGAATATTGATATGTATATTCCATAATAAAAAACCTTTTTATTCTTGTTTTATTCTTAATTAATTGTTTCTGATTCACCGGCTCTTATCACCTTTTTAGATTCAATAAAAAATCAAGATATGGAAAATTGAAATAAAATTTTCTATTCTTCCATTATTCTCAATCTTTTTTTTCAATACTTCGAATATTCAAATCAAGAAGTTAAAATTGGTCAAATGATATGAGTATAACCAACTTACGATTACAAATTTTTTTATTAATATATTAAACTATATTAAGTAAGATTTTTAGCAAAATACAAAAAAATTTCAATTAATATTACATATTACGAAAATTTCTATCTATAGAGCAAAGAAAAAGAATTAGACCAAAATAGACTACTTAATACATTACTTTATTTTGATATGACTAATATTATAGTATAGTAATAATAGGATGGCTCATAACTTGACTCTAAAGAACTTTTTTTTTCGTTCCTTTATTGAAAAATTCATTGGAGAACTCAGCGACTGTTTTTTATTGGACTGGAAGACTTTTTTTGTTGTAGGAAAGAATATGATATTTGACATTTTTCTTTTCATAACATAAAAAAAAAATAGACTTAAAAGAAAAAGGAGAATTACTAAAATAACTTTTCTAAAAAATCATGTATTCTTTTTGATTAACTACTAGTTTCATTTAAATTATGTGTACTCGCTCTTTTAAGCTTGATCAAATTAATAGCAAAAAAAAAATAATTTTGAATTGAATTAGGGGGGTAAGGATTGGATTTTGAAACCTTTCAATCTATTTACCTGTTTTATTAACGGTATATATAAAATATAGCAGGACAAAAATGGACAGGGATATCAAAAAAAAAAAACAAAAATCCTAAAGTTTTGTTTTTTAATTTTTTTTTATTCTATACAATATCTCGAAAAGAAAGAAAAATTATAATTGTTTGAACAATAGATGTCTTTCACATTCAACTATAGAAATGAATAACTTTTTAAATTTTTCATGGCAGTTCCAAAAAAACGTATTTCTATATCAAAAAAACGTATTCGTAAAAATATTTGGAAACAAAAGGCATATTTGGCGGCGTTGAAAGCTTTTTCATTAGCAAAGTCTCTTTCAACCGGGAATTCAAAAAGTTTTTTTGTACAACAAATAAATAATCAAACGTTAGATTAAATAATCTAAATCTTAAAATGGTACCTCCTTTTTTAATATATTTTCTCATTTCCGAATGGGGATTCTTTTTTTCCCCATCGGTTCACTTGTCACAATATAAATAATAAGTTTTCTTTTTTTTTTCTACATAAAATCTACATAAAAGAAGATATAAGATTTTTAGGAAAAATAAAAATCAAAAAAATATTGTTGAAATTAATTGACTAAGTTAAACAAAACAGTTTTGTAACTTTTGGAATCATTATTTTTCTGACTCAGTATAGAATATATTCCCAACTCCTTTGATAAAAGTCCTCTTTTTTATTCATTTAGGTAGTTATTATAGACGGATAATGTGTGAATTTTGAGTGGTCAAAATGGATTCTATGTTTGTGAAGGAAGATTGATCAATCTTTATAATTAATTCTAATTTTTACAAATAATTTTTTGATTTACGGTAGATTAGTAATAATTATTATAGAAAATCAAAAACTTTTTTTGTTAGACAAGATGTTTAGATTAATATTTAATTGGTCTACTAAATAAATCCTAAATAAAAATTTCTACAGGACAAAAAAGAACCTAGGAGTTAATACAAAGTTCTACAAATATTTTTATAATTCCTTAGATATCACACTATCCACTATGATCCATAAAAAAAAAGAATTTTTTTGTTCATTGAACAAATGCATTTTTTAGTTTAGATTCATAAAATAAATGATAAATCAATTTGTCAAAAATATTCAAAAATGCAAATATGAAAGAACTTTTTTTAAAATTATATGCGTGGGTTGAAGTCATAATTATTTAGTTACAGGATTTCCATTTTTATAGAGCATAAACTACCAAAATGTCCTCTGTTAAATAAAACATTTTAATCTTATTATCAAGAAAGGGATAATAAAGATTTTTATTGGAATCTTTCAATGCCTATTTATATTGAATATTGAAAGGAAACGATTTTTTTTCATTAATTTGAATCCAAAAAAAAATATTGAATTGACTCCTTCAATCTCGACGATTAACTAAAAATAGATTATTATTATTTCAAATATCCTACGCCGCTATGGTGAAATCGGTAGACACGCTGCTCTTAGGAAGCAGTGCTAGAGCATCTCGGTTCGAGTCCGAGTGGCGGCATAGCATCTTATAAAAGAGATATAATAAGTCCTATAATGAATTCAATTCCTAATTTCAATTCCGTATAATTTTGTACCCCCTCCCTTTTTTTTAAATTATGATATTTTTGACTTTAGAACATATATTAACTCATATATCCTTTTCGATCGTTTCAATTGTAATTACAATTTATTTGATAAGCTTATCAGTCGATGAAATCAGAGGACTATATGATTCGTCAGAAAAAGGGATGATAGCGACTTTTTTCTGTATAACAGGATTATTAGTCACTCGTTGGATTTATTCGGGCCATTTCCCATTAAGTAATTTATATGAATCATTAATTTTTCTTTCATGGAGTTTCTCCATTATTTATATGCTCCCATATGTTAAAAAACAGAAAAATTATTTAAGGGCGATAACTGCGCCAACTACTATTTTTACCCAAGGCTTTGTTACTTCAGGTCTGTTAACTGAAATGCATCAATCAGAAATATTAGTACCTGCTCTCCAATCCCATTGGTTAATGATGCACGTAAGTATGATGGTATTGGGCTATGCAGCTCTTTTATGTGGATCATTATTATCAGTAGCTCTCTTAGTCATTACATTTCGAAAAGTTTTAAGGATTTTTAGTAAAAACAATAATTTTTTAAATGACTCATTTTCCTTTGGATTTGGAGGGATCCAATATATAAATGAAAGAAACAATGTTTTACTAAGCACTTCTTTTTTTTCTTCTGTAAATTATTACAAGGCTCAACTGATTCAACAATTAGATCATTGGAGTTATCGTATTATTAGTTTAGGGTTTATCTTTTTAACCATAGGTATTCTTTCGGGAGCAGTATGGGCTAATGAAGCATGGGGATCCTATTGGAATTGGGACCCAAAAGAAACTTGGGCATTTATTACTTGGACCATATTTGCGATTTATTTACATACTCGAACAACTAAAAATTTGGAAAGTGTAAATTCTGCAATTGTAGCTTCTATGGGCTTTCTTATCATTTGGATATGCTATTTTGGGGTAAATTTATTAGGAATAGGGTTACATAGTTATGGTTCATTTAATTTACATTAACATCTAATTAAATTAAACCTCACGAATACAAAGATAGAATATATACCTATATTCTATAAATAATAAATAGTATATATTAAGTAAGAATATAAGATAAGAAATAAACTGTCGAGAACCATTTGAATCAAGTAGTGTAGTGATTCAAATGGTTCTCACAAAGGCCAAATCTATCTGGTTACAATTCAACTTCATTTTTTTTAACTTAAAACTTAAGGTAAAATCCCACTTAAGCTTAAGAGAAAAAAGCCTTCTTTCTCATTTGATAACGAACAATATCCAAAATAATAGGATTGCTTTTTGATTTGTTCTTTTTTTCTTTTCCTGAAACCTAGCGATAAAAATAATTAGATATAATAGCTTCCACCTTGTCAACTGATAATGAAAGAACGAAATCCGGATAAATACCGATACCTATTATTGGTAGAAGGATAGAGATCGAAACAAATAACTCTCGCGGTCCGGAATCAAAAAAATAAGAGTTTGGAACATTAAATAGCTTGTATCCATAGAACATTTGGCGTATCATGGATAATAAATAAATAGGCGTTAATATCATTCCAATTGCCATTAAAAAAGTAACTAGTATTTTTGGTATTAAAAGATATTTTTGACTGGTAATTATTCCAAAAAATACTAATAATTCTGCAACAAAACCACTCATGCCCGGTAATGCAAGGGAAGCCATCGATAAGATACTGAACATCGTAAATATTTTTGGAAGGGGGATAGCCATTCCACCCATTTCATCGAGATAAAGAAGACGTATTCGATCATAACTCGTTCCTGCCAAGAAAAAAAGAGCAGCACCAATAAATCCATGAGAGATTATTTGTAAAATGGCTCCGTTGAGTCCCGTATCGGTTATAGAGCCAATTCCAATAATTATGAAACCCATATGAGATATAGAAGAATAGGCTATTCTTTTTTTTAAATTACGTTGACCCGAAGATGTTGAAGCTGCATAGATTATTTGTATTGCGCCTATTGTAATCAACCAGGGCGAAAATAGGGAATGGGCGTGGGGTAATAATTCCATATTGATCCGAACCAATCCGTAGGCTCCCATTTTTAATAAAATTCCAGCTAGAAGCATACAGGTACTATAATGTGCCTCCCCGTGGGTATCTGGTAACCATGTATGTAAGGGTATAATCGGTGATTTGACAGCAAAAGCAATAAGAAACCCAATATAGAATATTATTTCCAGTGCCGCGGGATACGATTGATTAGCTAATGTTTCCAAATTTAATGTTGGTTCATTAGAACCATATAAGCCAATACCCAAAACTCCTATTAATAGAAAAATGGACCCTCCTGCAGTGTACAAAATGAACTTTGTAGCTGAATAGAGACGTTTCTTCCCCCCCCACATGGATAGAAGTAGATAAACGGGAATTAATTCTAACTCCCACATGATGAAAAAAAGTAAAAGGTCTCGAGAAGAAAATGATCCTATTTGACCGCTGTACATTGCTAACATCAGAAAATGGAATAATCGGGAATCTCGAGTAATTGGCCGAGCCGCTAAAGTAGCTAAAGTGGTAATAAATCCCGTCAGTAAAATAGGTCCTATAGAAAGTCCATCTATTCCCAATCTCCAATAAAAACCAAAAAAATGGATCCATTTATAATCCTCTGCTAATTGAGTTAATGGATTGTCCAATTGGAAATGAGAACAAAATGTATAGGTTGTTAAAAGAAGCTCTAAAATACATATACATATAGTATAACACCTAATTACTTTATTTCCTTTATGAGGTAGAAAAAAAATAAAAGAACCCGTCAATATCGGCAAAACTACAATTATTGTTAACCAAGGAAAATCATTCGTGGTAAAGACAAGATACACTTGGACAAAAAAACCCGTACTCAAAAATCGAAAATAGAATAATTTTTGAGCACGGGTTTTTGTCGGTAAAAAAAAAATCAACTGTATGCAAAATGAATTTAAATAGTTTTTTCTGAAACGTATTAATAAGCTAGACCCATGCTTCGAGTTGTTTCATGCCATAAATAAACTCGAACGCTCAAAAAATCCGTTGGGCAGGCGGATTCACATCTCTTACAACCGACACAGTCTTCTGTTCTTGGAGCAGAAGCAATTTGCTTAGCTTTACATCCATCCCAAGGTATCATTTCTAATACATCTGTTGGGCAGGCTCGGACACATTGAGTACATCCTATACAGGTATCATAAATCTTTACTGAATGTGACATTGGATCTATAACTTTTTGAATGCCATAAATTTTCGATCTAGTAAACTTATAAATGAATCGTATATTTAGACACCAGATGAATCAATGATTTTACCAGAATTTTTCCAATCAATCTAATTCTGGGTCGACTCATGAGATTGGGCCAAGATACTTTGATTTTGTACTTTTTTCTCAAATCTACGTATCCTACATGCTATGCTGATTTCAATTCATACTAGTTGAAGTTGATGATAATTTAAATTGATGAATAAACTAATTTCTATAATTGATATTACTTAATTTATTCATTTTATTTATTCAATAAATTCGATTGATTGATACGAGTTGATTTTCTGTTACGATAAATTGACGAAACAATAGCTAACCCAATAGCGGCTTCGGCGGCTGCAATAGCTATAACAAAAATTGAAAAAATATCTCCTTTTAATTGTCGACTATCAAAAAAATCCGAAAATGTTACAAAATTTACATTAACTGCATTCAATATAAGTTCAAGACACATAAGGGCTCTAACCATATTTCGGCTCGTGATCAATCCATAAATACCGATAGAAAATAAATAGGCACTCAAAACAAGTACATGTTCGAGTATCATTGACCAGCTCCTTATTAATTTGGATTCATTTCAATATGAACAACAATTCAACCGAGTCGATTTACTATTACTATAATATAATAAGTACAAAGCAAGAGAATGGTATTTGGTAATAGATAAAAAAAAGAATTTTTTTTATAGTCTTAAAATTGAAGATAAATGAATTTGATAACACAGAACAGGATTGAATTTTGATTGCTGTTAATGATTATAAAGATTTTTCATTGCCGAGCAACAGCAATTGCACCTATCAAAGCAACTAAAAGTATTATTGAAATGAGTTCAAATGGAAGAAAAAAATCGGTTGATAAATGAATTCCTATTTGTTGACTATTACTTATCAAATCTTGCTCTATAATCTGATTTGATTTTGTAGTCCAAATAATCCCGTACCAAGACGTATCTAAAATAGTACTAATTAGCGAAACAAAAATACTTGTACAAACCAACGAAGTAATCCCATCACCAACAGTCCAAAGGTTCAAATCTTTGTAATATTCTGAACTATTCATGAACATTACAGCAAATATGATTAAAACATTTATAGCTCCCACGTAAATAAGGAGTTGTGCAGCCGCTACAAAATGGGAGTTTGATAGAATATAAAATAAGGATATACAAACAAGAACCAATCCCAACGAAAAGGCAGAATAAATTGGATTAGTAAATAACACCACTCCTAAACCTCCTACTATAAGACCTGATCCCAGAAAAACTAAAAGAAAATCATGTATTGGTCCAGGCAAATCCATTTTATTTTAAAGATAAATAAATCAAAATGTTTTTCATGATTTTATTGACTCGACCAGGAAATTTTTTATGATATCCTATATGCTACTAATTGAAATATTAAATTCTAATCGACTGGGTTTAAATTAAAATAAAATTGATGTAGGTAGAATTAGTGGACCAATAGTCTTTTTCACTCGAAAAAAAAAGGGTCGTTTAGTTCGAAACTCTATTTAGTTATATAATAACTAAATAGTTACGTATATTATATAGAGTTCAATTCAATTTAAGTCGCCCTTCCCACCAACCAATTAACAGTTAGTCATAATTTATAGTTATTGATCAAGAAAAAAATAAAGAACTCATTCCTTT